GAATAATAAGAAACTAATCTTCAGTCTTCCAACTACAAATATTCAAGGAATATCTATTCACTCTCTTAGAGATCAACGGAGTCATTGAAGTTTCATTCATATTACATATTATTATGGGTAGACTAAATAAAAAAAGAATACAATTAGGAATTCGTTTAATTCTCAAATTTGGAAGATATTGATTTTTGACAAGTCGAGCCAATAGGATGAACTAAACGAATTCTGCATCATGAACTTTGTACCGCGCACATCCCTTAGATGAGCTCTAAAAAGTCACATACCATAGAAGGGAATGAAGAAATAGAAAAAGCATATGAAATAAAATACAAAGAAATGAAAGAGGATTGGATTATATTTCTATTGTATCTGAGACGAATTTTGGATATTTCCACCCCTCAACTCGTATCGACTAGACTTTTCGGTCTTTTAACTAACTAAAGTTAGTTTAACCTGTCGAGTCTATATGAAGTATTAACATTCTTTTTGATCGAGGGGAGACACATTATGAACAAATCAAATAAAAAAAAAAAGAAGAGGAAACAAAATCGAAATTTTTTTACACTCAAATTTTTTACATATTTTTTATAACATAAACGCTTTACTCATCTAAAAAGGCTATATCTCCAGCCATCTAGATGGATAAGTTAAGTATATATCATGATCTATACTATTAATGAATATGTATGTCGATCTCTATATCAATTAATTGATATAAGTTGTAGAATAGATACTCATACACAAATTAATCATGTGCCAGGAACCAGATTTGAACTGGTGACACGAGGATTTTCAGTCCTCTGCTCTACCAGCTGAGCTATCCCGACCATTTTCAATGCGTCGTCTTCCTCATTTTACTAAAAAACTTTGGTCTATGTCAATTAAAAAAAAGACGAAAAAGTATTCTAAAGTCTTATCCAAACCCGGAATGTTTTGTATCTTTTAAAAAAACGAATAAAAAGACGACTTCATAAAGTCAATTTCAGTTCGAATAATGATTTGGATTGTTAATCATTCCATTTTCCACTGGAATGGGGATTTCTTGTTTTGCTCAAAGATGTTCATTTTTATGTATATCACCAAGACTTGTGAAAAGAAATCCAGCCGGCGGATATGTTTGTGAAAGACTCGAATGAATGAGAAAGATAATGAAATTTGAACCGTTAACGCAAAGAGAGAATAGGATAAAAATAATTAGGGAGTCGAGCGGGACTTTTTTTGGGGGGATAGAGGGACTTGAACCCTCACGATTTCTAAAGTCGACGGATTTTCCTCTTACTATAAATTTCTTTGTTGTCAATATTGACATGTAGAATGGGACTCTATCTTTATTCTCGTCCGATTAATCAGTTATCTATCAGACTATGGAGTGAATGATGTGATCAATTAATATTCAATCCTTTTTTGGAATCAATTCAATTCAAATCAAAACAAAAACAATTTTAATTAAAACAATTCTTTTAGTTTTATTTCATTTTTCATATAAAGATAAAAAATAGGATTCGGCCCCCCTATTAATTATTTGAAACTATTAATCATTTGAAATATTATTTCAGTATGTATCCGTATGTGTATAGGGTTATCCTTTACTTTATCCTTTCTGGAATTTTGACGGAAGGATTTCTTTACTTTACTAATGCAACGCAGTCAACTCCGTTTGTTAGAACAGCTTCCATTGAGTCTCTGTACCTATCCTTTTTTTTATTCTGTCTTTATGAACCTTTGGTTGTTTTCAGAAAACAGGATTTGGCTCAGGATTGCCCATTTTGAATTCCAGGGTTTCTCTGAATTTGAAAGTTATCACTTAGTAAGTTTCCATACCAAGGCTCAATCCAATTAAGTCCGTAGCGTCTACCAATTTCGCCATATCCCCCGTTTTTTTTGTTTTGAGATTCAAATCTTATTATTTCCCGTCTTTCATTTATATTCTATTGGAACTGTTGAAGTTATTAGATACCGATTCATTCCTATAAAAATTGCTATAAGAAAGTGTTTCCTCTTCTTTTTTTCTTGTTTATCTTCTTTCATCTCTATCAGAAATCTTTCTTTAGTCTAATCAGAAAGGATTCTATCATTTCTCTATCCGCAATTCAATATAGATGTATATATATACCACATTTATTATATATACTTCTCTTACTCTCATTTTTTCTCGTGCAATTATGAATACTCGAACGGTCGATTCTTTTTCTATATTCATATTCATTATGAATAATAATGATGAAAAGAATAAAAAGTTAATAGCCAAGATTCCACTAGTTTACTAAATTCCTATGCATGTACAATTTGTGTTATGTGTTATGGGAGCCCGCTTAGCTCAGAGGTTAGAGCATCGCATTTGTAATGCGATGGTCATCGGTTCGACTCCGATAGCTGGCTTTTCTCTATTTGTTTGATTTTTTACATAATTGATAATGTTTTTTGAAATCAAAAAATATTGAAAAAGCTTCGTTCCCTTTTGCCAAGGGTGACCCATTATTATGTGGTAGGAACTTCAAATTATGAATAAAACTTAAAATAAAAGTTAGAGTAGTTAATTTTCTGCAGAACAAATCAAGAACAAAAAAAGGACTTTTTTTCTATATACATTATTGGTATATATACAAAAAGGTTGGGGTATGGATACAATCCATCTCATTATTCTTTGTAGTATACTACAAAAGTAGAGTCGATTTTGTTTCATTTATCATATTTATCCTTTAGTTCAGTTTTAAAGTTCAGTTTTAATTAAAGTTCAGTTTTAATTTAGGTTTTTGAAAATTCGATAAAATAAGGAAAATAAGGAGTTTTTATGTCACGTTACCGAGGGCCTCGTTTCAAAAAAATACGCCGTCTGGGGGCTTTACCGGGACTAACTAGTAAAAGGCCTAGAGCTGGGAGCGATCTTAGAACTCAATCACGCTCGGGTAAAAAATCTCAATATCGTATTCGTTTAGAAGAAAAACAAAAATTACGTTTTCATTATGGTCTTACAGAACGACAATTACTTAAATATGTTCGTATCGCTGCAAAAGCCAAAGGGTCAACAGGTCAGGTTTTACTACAATTACTTGAAATGCGTTTGGATAATATCCTTTTTCGATTGGGTATGGCGTCAACTATTCCCCGAGCCCGCCAATTAGTTAATCATAGACATATTTTAGTTAATGGTCGTATAGTAGATATACCAAGTTATCGCTGCAAACCCCGAGATATCATTACAGCGAGGGATAAACAAAAATCTAGAGCTATGATTCAAAATTATCTTGAGTCATCCCCCCACCAGGAGGAATTGCCAAAACATTTGACTCTTCACCCATTCCAACATAAAGGATTGGTCAATCAAATAATAGATAATAAATGGATCGGCTTGAAAATAAATGAATTACTAGTGGTAGAATATTATTCTCGTCAGACTTAATTCTGACTAAAATCTAAAATAACAAGGGTCAAGGGTTCGGATAATTTTGCCCCCTATCGCCTAAGTAAAGAAACAAAAACAAAAAGTAAGGGTTTGATCGGAGGGTTTTCTCCCATTCATATATCATAGAACGATAGGGCTATTTTCATTCCTTTCCAATTTTTCCAGTATTTTTTGTACCGCAGAAATTAGGAATAGAGAATCGATATCAAGGAAGGGTCTAACTGTTGGAATAAGGGTATCCATTGTTATGTTATGTGATTTGATACATTGCGGTCAGTAACATTGATAAATTAGGTAAAGATACGGAAAGAGAGGGATTCGAACCCTCGGTACGGATAACTCGTACAACGGATTAGCAATCCGACGCTTTAGTCCACTCAGCCATCTCTCCCGATTGAAAAAGGGTACTTCCTATGTTACCTTACACAACAAGTAAGGCTTGAACAAAAAAAAAGCCTTTTTCTCTCTTTATTTTATTACTTTCAGTTTCGGAATTCCTTTTTCCTTTCCTTTTTTATATTCTTTTATATGTATATGGAGCTATTTAATTTAATATATCGTTTAATTTAATATATCGTATTAATTAATATTGAATTTAAGAAATTTGATAATTCAATTTGTAATATTTAAATTAATATATTAATATAATTTTATTAATATTAATATAATTTTAGAAAAATAAATAAAAAAAGAATATAAGAAAATATTAGTAATTAGTATATAATAAATTAGTAATTAGTATATAATAATTAGTATATAATACTAAGAGTCTAATAAAAATAGAATAAAATATTCTATTAGAATAAAACTAAAAGAATAAAATATTTTCTTAGTATTAGTATAAATTAGTATATAATTTAGTGTAAAAAACAACTCTAAAATAAATATAGAAAACTTTCATCAGCAATTCTGCCAATTTTATTTCATTTAGATAGTTAAATACAGTATTTAGATAAAGTCAATTTAGATATTTAGATAAAGTAAGGGCTCTAAAAAGACATCTCCAACTTTATATTCCAATCAACGAATCAATATATATCAATCAATAGTTTATATATTGATTGATATAATATAAAAAAAAAAAAAATCAAATAAATAAGACTTCTTTTTTTATTATAAATTAAAAAAAATGAAATTTCAATTAATAATTAATATATAAATTTTGAAAAGAATTTGAAAATATATATTAAAATGAAAAATGCTCGATTGTCTTACTCGACAAAAGGTTCATTTATATACAATAATCGCATCGTAGCGGGTATAGTTTAGTGGTAAAAGTGTGATTCGTTCTATTAATTCTATTCGAATAGTTAAGGGATCCTCGGCTCCATATTCCGATGAAAAACTTTATTTCTTAAAAAGATTTAATCCTTTACCTCTCAATGAAAAATTCGAGGAAGAATATACATTCTCGTGATTTGTACCCAATTTTTTTAATTTCAAATTGAAAAAATTGGATTATGAAATTACGAAACATAATTTTTATTAATTGGATCAATCCATTCAATTGAATGAGTATGAGTAAAGGATCTATGGAAAAAGACAGAAAAGTATATTTCTAATCGTAACTAAATCTTCCATTTTTTCTTTGTTTTGTAAA